TGATAAAACAGTCTTAGAAACAGAATTCTCCCACTTAGGCTTACTATGCTTTGGGATTTTTTTAGAATATTATATTATTTATTTTCTATTTATTTATTTTTATAGTATAATATAACGGTATTGATATTGATATTCTAATCTACTTGATTGATATTCTAATCTACTTGAATATTGAATACCAGAAAACTATATGATATGATATGAATATTTATTATTATTAACGCAGATATATCTATCTAATTTATTTATTTTATATCTATATCTATGTCTTCTCCGTTCTTTTATTACCCTCCTGTCCTGTCGTGTTGTCAATTGACAGTATGACTTAGGGGTCAATATAATTTGACCGACCAAATCCTATTTTGGTAAACCATCTTGAATCTACTGTAGAGTGAAGGATCATGGATCCAACGCATAACCCTTTGTGAATGAGAGAGATAAAGATGAGAAAGACCAATGAAATAAAGTTTCAAGGTTATATAGTTTAATGGTAAAGTTTGATTTGATTACCATTAACTAACCCCCAGAATACTTAAGGAGTTTTTCCATTTGATTTATATACTATGGATCTACTAAAGATGGATCTCGGCCTGAGTTATATTAAGTTAAAGTTAATAAGGTAACCCTACTAGGCCTTATTACCTTACCTATTATGTTTTTCCTATTCTATTTTTATATTACCTCAAGGTATTTTTCTTATTACCTATGGTATTTGTCTTATTACCCATATTCTAGTGCTTTTTGATTTGGCCGGCCCTCGGGACCTTTTATTTCTAGTTGATTTATGAAGGCGGCCGTAGGCCCCTATGGTCCAGTGGTTACGACCTCTCTCTTTCACGGAGAAAACGAGGGTTCAAGTCCCTCTGGGGGTGTACCAAGACTCAAGACTATAGGAGTGGTATTTTCTATCAAATGATCCGTAGCCGTATTTGTCAAGTCTGCCTGGTAGACGAAAGGAAGTTTATTATGGAACGTCTAAAAAATTTAGGCGTTGGGTCGATGCCCGAGTGGTTAATGGGGGCGGACTGTAAATTCGTTGACAATATGTCTACGCTGGTTCAAATCCAGCTCGGCCCAACAATTTGCCAATCTACTATCAGACGGTAGAACTCTCTTGTTCTTAAGAAATACCTTACCTGATACAAGAGAATAAAAAAGAATTCAAATTTTCTGCTAGATCTCTTCTTATTTCCCTGGGATTGTAGTTCAATAGGCTAGAGCACCGCCCTGTCAAGGCGGACGTTGCGGGTTCGAGCCCCGTCAGTCCCGACGGATCCAATAAGTACATCAATTCGCCTCTCCATTTTCTGTGAAAGAGGGGACAGAGAGCATAATTGAATCCCGAAGAGGTTTCCTCTCTTTTTTTTTTCAGGATTCTGTCAAAGAAAGAATAAACCCTAAACTAAAATTAAAATAACTAAAATAGTGAAGTTGATAGAATATTCCATCTTTTATCCCGCGCCTCATCTTTCTCATACTTCTTTGTCTTCCAAAGAAAATTGGATCATTAAAATTTAGAACCTAATTCCTCTCTTTTTGGGTTTTTAATGGAAACGGATGGGTGGTTAGATGATACTTCGTTTGACTACATACAAAAAAAGAAAGGATAAAAAAGGAATTTTTGCTCGGTCGGGGAATCCAAGATTGGATTCGGTATGGATAAAGGATCTTCGTATGTTATACTATTCAATTCTCGACGACGAATTAATTTAATAGCTCAGATATTGTTATTCATGATATGATATTGATCCGATTCAAGATCATCGATAGGTAATGCATTCATTGAATTGACAGGTGAAAGATTTATCATCTCTATGGGATTAAATCCCGAGTTATTGTGAAATAAAAAAACGATGAGATTATGGAAGTAAATATTCTTGCATTTATTGCTACTGCACTGTTCATTTTAGTTCCTACTGCCTTTCTACTTATAATTTACGTAAAAACAGTCAGTCAAAACGATTAATTACTTTGAATGAAACTTGACTTCTGAATTCTTATCCATATTTGAAGAAATCAAAAGAAAAGTATTCTATTAAATGAAATCAACGGGCTATAATCGGCGGTATTCTATGGGATCCGAGAGTATGGTAAGAAAGAAATTTTTTTCTTATCATACTCTCTATTAGTGTTATAGTAATGTATAAAATAAAATTGTACTTGACTTTCTAATAAAGTTGGTATACTATATTAGCTTCTATCTTCAATCTATGTAGTTATTTATCCATATATGGAATTGACGTAGGACCCGATTCTATTTCTTTGATACATCTATTTATTCCGATGAATCTGAAAAAATCGTTTTACTGTTATAGAATACATTTATCCACTAGAATCCAAGGGAATTTTGAAATGAGGATCTTTTTATTTAAATTGAAAATTATTTCAATTTAAATAAAAAATGAGTTGCAGAACGATCTATAAAACAATTGATACCGTTAACTAAATTAGGAGTGCTTCTAAAGTCCACTTCTTCCCCATACTACGAGTGAAAGGGAAAATGTAAAGACTACCATTAAAGCAGCCCAAGCGAGACTTACTATATCCATGTGAATTATATCCCTTATCTCTATGATAGAATTATTCCATTATTGCTCACTAATAATAGTAGAATGAATGGTCCAGAGTCAAAAAGGGATTCTGGCCGAACACTATTGATGAACCAGTCAAATAAATCCATTTCAAAAATTCCTATATGATTTCTAATAGGGAAAGACTAAATACAAGTAAAATATACAATGACACTATAAGGGAATGTTACTAATGGAATGGAACATCTATTCTATCTAGTAATAAAAAAAGAGACCCATTCCTTTTTCTTGCCCTTCAAAGTAAAAAAAATTGCTATCTATTACATACTTTTATTTCCTATTTGATCTAATTCGTACCCTTTCCCGATTGTCTCTCTGAAGGAGTTGGGAGATAGTATATTATACTCTTGACGACGGGTCTAAAAAAAAAAAAAAATAATTTTTTTGCACTTTTTGTTTTCTATAAACTATAAAAAAATCCATCCAATATAATCTTTCTTTGAATTTTAGATTCAAGGATTTCCAAGCTTTTACAAAATCCCCAGAACAGAATAAGACAGCAGAACAGAATAAGAGATTTAGATTCATTTGTTGATGAGGCGGCACCCGGATTTGAACTGGGGAAAAAGGATTTGCAGTCCCCCGCCTTACCACTCGGCCATGCCGCCAAAACGATACACAATAGGAAAAAATTTTCCTTTTTCGGTTGGATTACTAAACTTTAGTTTATTGTACTTGCATCTTGCATCCCTTTTTAAATCCTTTTTCTAAATCTAAATTTATGTATAAAAATTAGAAAAGTTTTTATCCTTTCGTATTGTATTTAATTTATTTATTGTAATGTATTTGATCTACCCCCTCGATTGATTGTATCGTATCTTCCCACAATGCCGAAAAACTTCCACTCAACTTTCTATTGAAAAATCAAATGTCTATTTTCGCTTAAAAAAGCCGAAATTTATGACAAAAGGGAACCATTAACTATTCGTTGACTGAGAATTCGTGACTTATTCTTGGATTTGAATCTAAAATTTGATTTCCCTAATGACATAAGAAAATACAAATGGATACATACTTAATTGATTCTTTTGAATCAAAAATCCTTCTCAATTTCTGGATTCTATTATAACAAAAATGATAAGTATATGTAAACCCCAGAAGGGAAATTTTTACACAGATACCAAATTGGCTATTTAGAGTATGTTGCCTATAAACAAAAAAACGGGAATTCATTGGAACAAAAAAAGGCCCGGCTGGGTATTGACCGGGCCAGGCCCAAAAGGCACTTCGAACAAAATAAAAGCAAGAAGGTCCTCTTTATTTATCTTTCTATTCTATTTGGATCTTTCGAGCATCTAAATGGAATTGCTAATTCTATAATAACGATAAAGAATGTAAAAGAAATACTTTATTTAATCCTTACTTGATGTGTAATGTAACATAGTAATTATCTTTTTCAATTGGGAGAGATGGCTGAGTGGACGAAAGCGGCGGATTGCTAATCCGTTGTACGAGTTATTCGTACCGAGGGTTCGAATCCCTCTCTTTCCGTTTCCGTTGATGACTTTCTATTTTTTTCTTTCAATTTTTGCAAACCCCTTTTTATTTTTTTTTTCCTAATTAAATTAAATATGTGGAATAGCTAAAATAAAATATTAATAAAATTGTAAAATCAAACAAGAAAAACTAAATTTTTATTTTATTCTTCACGTCCAGGATTACGTCCTGGATCATTGGATAGGAATCCAAAAATGAAGAGAGAAACAAAGAATATTACTACTGTGTAAACGAAAAGTTTGAGAGTAAGCATTCACAACCTCCAAGATCATTTTTTGAAAAAGAAAAACGAGAAAAGATAATAGATCCTCCACTTTTATATCACATATCCTATTTTGACACCAAGAAATGAATTATAGAAATAGAAAAGAATGTTCAGAAATTCAAATCAAATGAAGTTGAAATTTGTAATAAGAGTCTTTAATTTAATTACCACAAATCACTTTCATACCCACAATTAGATATTCTAAGGGACCCTAAGCTCATAAGGTATTTCCCCGAAAAAGGATTAAAATGGGGAAAGGAAATAGGGCGAGCCGGATTTCTCGCGACTATCCGAGAGTTTGAATCGAAGGTTCATACTGTCAGACTTATTTGATCTTATCAATTGTTATAATTTTTCTCGAATAAATCATGAATTTTCTAGGATAGTATTAAAGCTCTTATCGAAAACTTACAGCAGCTTGCCAAACAAAGGCTAAAAGAAAAAAGAACAGGGGTATAACTGGCATGACATCTACGATTGGATTCAAAAAAGCATAGGCTTCGGGCAATTTGGCGAAGAAAAGACTAGTCGGATAAAGGGCAGAATTAAGACAGATCAAACTAAAAATATTAAGCATAACAGACTTTTTTTTTCGTCGAAATAATTGCATTTTGATTGAGTTAAGGAAAAATGAAGAAAGTAAGGTAAACAAAAAAATCCTTCTTTTTTTTTCTGCTCAATCAAAAATCCTCCAATTCTCAAAGGAGAATAGAAGAAATCATACTTTCATACAATATCTTAATTGAATTATATGTAATGATCAATAAATTCAGTTGAATTCGAGATATACACATGCCAAAATCCTAGCATGAATCTATAATAGATTCTATAAAGATAAAGAAAAAAGAGTTTCTCTAGATAGTTGGACTGGAATTGACGAAGACTTAATACCAATATTATTCTTTATTAGTATTATTGTCCAATAAAAATGGAAATGGGGCGTAGCCAAGCGGTAAGGCAACGGGTTTTGGTCCCGCTATTCGGAGGTTCGAATCCTTCCGTCCCAGAGCGTATCCATTGTATCCTAATATTTGTTTTTTGTTCAAGGAGGTTCTGTTTCAAGGTCTAATATTGCATAGAATATTATATTATTCCTCCTTCTTTTTTGATTTTGAATGATTCTTTGCGGAAGCATATCTGAGTTTTTCACAAACTGAACTAAATCGAGTTCAAATGATATGCAAAAGTAACTGAACCCCTTTGTGACCCAGATAAAGCTAAGATGGGCCGTAGATCATAGTTGTAGAAAGATTACTTAACCTCATCAGGTTAAAAAAAAAAAATATGAAATGAAAATACATATAAAAGAGGAAGCGCTTAACCTATAGGTATGTATTCTTATCCTGTTTCAGTGACAATAGTGTTTCCCTTTTTGTGAAAAAGAATTGGCATCCCTAAAATATTTTATTTAACAATGATATATATTTTCGATATTTTTTTTTATTGTTTGATTTAGCTTATTTGCTTTACATCATTGACAATTCCATTCGAAAAGAAACAGAGATTTTTCTTTCTTATTTCTTATGATAATAAAAGGGAGTCTTTACTGTAAAACTTGACTCAAATAATGATGTAGAAGTTGGAAACTTTTTCAAGTATCAAGATTTGTAATGATTCCTTATGGGTTGACTCGTTGGGAAGTTGGAAATGGGCCGGTCTATCTTATTGAGTCACTTGAAGAGGCAGAGTAAAATAGAATTTATTTTTTCGTGTGATTTCTGTTAGTTATGTTATTTCTATATCTATTTAGTTTAGATTTCTAGATATTTCTGTTAGATATTTTTTTGAAATAGATATTTATAAAAAAACGTTCCATTCATACAAAAAAGCTGGGGTCTTGCTAATATTTCTTCAGAAAAATCTTTATTATCTATGTAGATAAGAAAAAATATAAATTACTTTGTCTCTGTACCGACTGAACCAATGACTATTCATGATTCCATAATTGAATCAATTCCGTACTGGTTCCAAATTAGAGGAATGTTATGGTAAAACTTCGTTTAAAACGATGCGGTAGAAAGCAACGTGCGACTTGAAGGACACGATCCGGTGTGGATTCTTTTTCTTACATCCACCATTTTATATAGGAATGAAGGTGCTCTTGGCTCGACGTCATTTGTTCTATTCTACTAGAGCCCTTCTTTTTTTTTATTGGGTTGTAATGTAAATAGTTCATGATGGAGCTCGAGTAGAAAGTATTGATTAATTTCTCAGGGGCAACGATCTAGGGTTAATGCCAATTCATAAATTGGAACAACTTCGTAAGTATATCTTCGATATCTTCGATATAGAAATCGAAAGGATCCGATTCGAGCAATTTTTCAATTCAAAAAATTTGTTGGAACGGCTAAAACTTTTTCGATACGTAGTGTATCGCGCACGAATCAACCGTCGGTATGATTCTTTGATAGAAAGAAATCGCAAAAGGGGTATGTTGCTACCATTTTGAAAGGATTAAGAAGCACCGAAGTAATGTCTAAACCCAATGATTTAAAACAAAGATAAAGGATCCCAGAACAAGGAAACACCACTTCAATTGTCTCACGGATCCGAATAACGAATCAAAATAGATTTTAAACGAGACAAAAAGGGTGGGTTAAAGACCACTCAAAAAAATATATATATTAAATTAAAGATTTTTCTTTAAGATATTTGAGATATTATATTATTGAACTTGAGTTATGAGTACAAATGATTTTTTCTTCTTCAGGAAGTAAGCTAAATAAAAATGAGTGAAATTGAAATTATAGAATTTATTAATTTATTTTACGGATTCCTTTCCTATTTATTCTAATCAAATTTTATCCATAGATAAAACTTCGAATCATTTTTTCTCGAGCCGTACGAGGAGAAAACTTCCTATACGGTTCTAGGGGGGGGGTTCTTTTTCATCTACATCTATCCCGATGAGCCGTCTATCGAATCGTTGCAATTGATGTTCGATCTCGAAGAGAAGGAAGAGATCTTCGGAAAGTGGGTTTTTATGATCCGATCAAGAATCAAACTTATTTAAACGTTCCCGCTATTCTCTATTTCCTTGAAAAAGGCGCTCAGCCTACAGGAACTGTTCAGGATATTTTAAAAAAGGCAGAGGTTTTTAAGTAACTTTGCCCTAATCAAACAAAATGAAATTAAGGAAATAAAAACTAAGGGTAGGATAGTGATTTCTATATCATTTTGGATATCTTTTCTATACTATGTTTTTTTATTTCCTTTCTTGGTCTATTCGTATCTATTTCTCATTGCTTTTATAGAATCCTTTTCTATAGAATCTTTTTCTAAGGAAACCGTATTTGATTGATCCTCAAAAAATAGAAAATTATGGCATTACCTGTAATCGGGTGGTTTTCATTTGAACTCTAATACCAAGTAACAAACAAGGAATAGAAGTTCTTTATTCTATATGGATTCAATTTTTTTATATTATTCTCCATCTAATCTAAAAACTCAAAATTTAGTATATAAATATAGGTATATGCAGTGCCAATCCAACACAAGTCCTTTTTTTTACTATTATTCAATTTAAGTTTTTGTATTTTTTCATCGTATTCTTTTCTTAACCTTTATGTTGACAACGTTGTATCGAACAAATATAATTCATCGTGATAAGCAGATCTATTTATTTCCGTCCCATAGGTTTTCTTTTTTATTTTTACTTGTTGATTCAAATGATGGGTTCGTTGGATTAGCTTTGATACCCGGATTTTTGATTGAAAAAGTGGATAACATAGAAATAGGGGATGTTCTACCATTTTTACATTTATTTATTTTTTTGGTCGGGCAATTTTTTATTTTTTCATCTGATTCGGATTTAGTCATTTTTATGTTCCAAATAGAGTAGAAAAATTTAATAGAGTAGAAATTTTTTTTAGATTTTTTATTTCGTAGAGTAATGCTTTAATTTAATAATTTTGTTTTATTCTGATTGTATCTACATACCCTTTTATATTTGGGTTGCTAACTCAATGGTAGAGTACTCGGCTTTTAAGTGCGGCTAGGATCTTTTACACATTTAGATGAAGCGAGGGATTCGTCCATACTATCGGTAAAGTTTGGAAGACCGCGACTGATCCTGAAAGGGAATGAATGGAAAAAATAGCATGTCGTATCAATTAAGAGTTCTGAGAATATTTTATTCTTTCCGGCTCGGTACAAAGCCTTCTTTAAATTATTGAAAGGGAGCAAACCGAAGTCAATTTCAAGTTGGGTCGAATTAATAAATGGATAGGGCCCCACGGCTTCAATTAATTTCATTTTTATTATAGGGAAAGAAAAAGTTATAGGGAAAGAAAAAGCAACGAGCTTTCATTCTGAATTTGAATGATTACCCGATCTAATTAGACGTTAAAAAAATATTAGTGCCCAATACGGGAAGGCTTTCTCCCAGGAAAAAATATTATTGATTTTTTAATGAATCCTAAATATTACCACTCTCCATTCTATAATGGAATAATGGAGATGTATGTGTATAAGAAACAGTATATTGATAAATCAATTTCCAAAATCAAAAGAGCGATTGGGTTGAAAAAAGTAAAGGATTTCTAATCATCTTGTCATCCTATAAGGAAAACGAACATAAAAACTTAAAATTAAATGGAAAAAGAGATGATAGAGAATCTGTTGATAAGTTTATCTGGATCCGAGGTATCTATTCGGTTTGTACTATAATACCTTGTTTTGACTGTATCGCACTATGTATCATTTATAACCCCCAAAGTCCTCTACCTTTCATTTAAATAGAATTTCAAATGGATAAATTCCAAAGCTATTTAGGGCTAGATAGATCTCAACAACACTACTTCTTATATCCACTTATCTTTCAGGAGTATATTTATGTACTTGCTCATGATCATGGTTTAAATAGATCAATTTTGTTGGAAAATGCAGGTTATGACAATAAATCCAGCTTACTTATTGTGAAACGTTTAATCATTCGAATGTATGAACAGAATCATTTGATTCTTTCTGTTAATGACTCTAAACAGACTCCTTTTTTGGGGCAGACCAATCATTTTTATTCGCAAATAATGTCAGAGGTTTCTTCAATCATTATGGAAATTCCATTGTCTCTGCGATTAATATCTTCCCTAGAAAGGAAAGGGGTAGTTCAATCCGAAAATTTACGATCAATTCATTCAATATTTTCTTTTTTAGAGGACAACTTTTCACATTTAAATTATGTATTAGATATACTAATACCTTACCCAGCCCATCTGGAAATATTAGTTCAGGCTCTTCGCTATTGGATAAAGGATGCTTCCTCTTTGCATTTATTAAGATTCTTTCTCCATCAGTGTCATAATTGGGATAGTCTTATTACTTCAAATTCAAAGAAAGCCAGTTCTTCTTTTTCAAAATCAAAAAGAAATCAGAGATTATTCTTCTTCCTATATACTTTTCATGTATGTGAATATGAATCCGGCTTCCTCTTTCTCCGTAACCAATCTTCTCACTTACGATCAACATCTTCTGGAGCCCTTATTGAACGAATTTATTTCTATGGAAAAAGAGAGCACTTTCCCAGGGCTTTTCAAGCAAATTTATGGTTGTTCAAAGATCCTTTCATGCATTATGTTAGGTATCAAGGAAAATCAATTCTTGCTTTAAAAGGGACGTTTCTTCTGATGAATAAATGGAAATATTACTT